GTGAGGATCCCAAGAGAGCGCCTTCTACTTCTAATAGGCCACGAACTAGATCAGAATCATTCTCAAGGAATCCATAAGAAGTGACCCAATTTTTTTCATCGGGTCCGGGTGGAGACCAAAGATCTTGAGCGACCGATCCGGCAGAACAACTCAAAAGATAAAGAAGTATCGTTAATCTCTTCATGCTCGTTCCAAGCTCGAAGTACAATTTGTACACATAAGAATCCCCTTCCATAGATGATTTCTTCATATAGATAGATATAGGATCTATGGGGCAATTACTTAGAAGTACTGTTTGTGCAACAGCCCTTCCTATCTGATAGAAAAGGATCTCATGATCCTGAACCGAGCTTACCTGGGATCGCAAATCCCAAGTTTTTCTATGAAGAGCGGATCGAATTGTATTAGTGTCTATAATGGATTTCTTCTGTGTAATACTAATTGATAGGGCCTCATTGGTAAGTGATACAAGATCTCGTACATCGGAACCCATGGTTATGGACCCGAATCCACTAGCATTCGTATGGAAGATTTTCTTTTCCAAAGGAAATCCCCGAGTATATGAAAGAGTGAAAAAGTGCTTTCGTTGTTGTGGAATAAGAAGCCTTCGTATCTTAATGCACGTATTGAATTTATTCGCAGCTATTAGACCGGGATCCACTTTTTTGGGAATATGAGTCGACGCAATAACAAGAATATTGCTATTGGAGGATCTTTCACAATCCCTGGAGAGATGGTTCACTAATAGACCGAGGGATAAGTAATTCGACGCATCCAGAGACAGATCATGAATGTTTGGAATCCATAGTATGCAAGGAGACATTGCTTTTGCTAATTCGAGTTGAAAGGTGATATAAAAGCGGTCTACCATATCCACCTCCTCATTCGTCATAGTTAGCAGCTCCCCATCAATATCAATATCCTCACTATCCTCACTATCATCAATATCCTCAATATCCTCACTATGATGAGTATGATGAGCACCACTATTATCAAAAATATCCTCACCATCACTATCATCATAAATATCCTCAAAAAATTGAGGCCTTTCATCCAGGAACTTGTTCGGAACTACTGTAATGAAAGGAAGATAGGAGTTTGTCGCTAGGTATTTGACCAAATAGGATCGTCCAGTTCCTATAGAACCTATCACTAAAATACCCCTAGAGGGGGATAGGCCTAAGCGGAGTGAAAAGGGTTTTCCATGAGATGGGAAATGAAAACTATTAGCCCCAAACGAGGTTTGTGAATAAGTGATTGTCTGATAATGCGCAAGGAATACTCGTCTTTCTGCTAAAGAGGGTCTATGAAACTCATAATTCATTAGATACTTTTTATGAATGTCAACTAAGTATCGTAAGTAAACCGATCCTGGTTGTTCAATCATTTGATAACTAGAACCATTCTTTGATAAATGATCACTATCAGTCAGACTCCATAGAATTTTATCAATCCTTTTTTCTTTCCTTAAGATGGAGAACTGAACCAAGAATTCTCTTTCGGCATCATCAATCGAATCAGTATTCGCGACCCAGGATTCGATCTTATCATCAATCCAACCACTGTTCACATTTTTTCTTTTTCTTAGTAATGAATAGATCTCTTTACTTGTACGACTTAGATGTCTCGTATTTCTCGAAAAAGTGATTCGATTGATGGGATTGGGTATGATACTTAGGAAATCGATGATATCAATGAGATTGATATTCCAATATTTCTTCTTAGAAGGTATTGATTTGACCCCATAAGCGGGACCACCACCCGATAGCATCTTGCCGCCAAAAGCCCGTATTTCTTCTAGAAAATATCCTAAAGCAGCTAGAAAGAGATTCTTTAACCAGAAAGAATTCAGTTCAGATGTAGGATACCTATCCAGAAGTTTTCGCAACTCAATCATGTATGATGGAATCATCAAAGATTTGATCTTTTCCAACTCTGTCTGTAACTCCCTAGAGGCTCGGGAAACAACGAGAAGATGTCTACGAACGATATATCCAGCAACAAGAAGAAGGAAAAGGATTGAATAGAGCAACTCCCGAACATTTGGTGATCCCGGAAATTCCCATATCAATGAAACGGGTGACTCATTATCTCGACGAAGCATTTCTTCGGACAGAAGAAGATTATGTAAACACTTACTCGAAATCTCGCTTATCAGATTCCTTTGTGGAAGAAGAATCTCCCGCAATTTGTTCTGAAGAATTGGCCATGATATATCTATATCTAATCTATCTATAATATCTTCAAAAAGGGATAACAATTTTTGACTGCTACTTAGTATCGCTATCCTCAATAGGTCTGAATTATATACTTTTTTGAAAGTATCTAAAAGAATGAAATTGAGATATTTGTACCCTGTCGAAGTAAAGAACCATGGCATATATGTTTGAAACATATTTGAGAGAGTTGAAAAAGCACTATAGGTTCTATACATCTGCCCTTCCTCAACGCATTTATTTAGATAAAGACTCCGTTTTTTCCTCTTTTCGGATGGTAATAAATATTTCTCAGAGTCAATCAAACCCATCTTTGAATTGAAATTGAGAAACTGATGCAAGTTCTTCCCTTCTGAATCAGATGGATTCATATCTGAAAGAGCTTGACAATAAATTCTTTCAAAATTGACTAATTGTCCCTCTCTTAGAGGTGTTCCAAAAATGTCTGCGATCGAGTAAAGAGCTCTACGAACGAATGGAGCGGATCGAATTGGAAAATGAAAAGATTTGTCCAAGTTATCCGGTTCGGCACCACTCGGCGGAAAATTCTTAGGTATGCATATCTTAGATACCTGTGACTCGATCGGTGAAATAGTATCTTTTTCCAAAAAAACATCTTTTTTTTTACCGACGTGCAAAGAAAATATTTTGTTGCGAATGAAAAAGATATTGAGGAATTGTCCATACGTAAGATCATAATTATTGATAGGGGTCCTTTCCACATAAAAAGGGAATCCTTTGTTACAATAGAACCAGAAGTGATGTGGATTATTCAAGAATCGAAGTCGATTTGCTTTATAAAAAGAGGATATCAATGAACTTCTATGAAATGGTTTCACGGGATTCAGCCAATTGTCTCGATCGTGGGATATCATTGAGAAATAGGAATCGGTCTTCTCAAAAGATTTCCTGCTATTTTTTCTAGTATGGAATGAGTCAATCATCCACTTCGGTATCTTATTGAACAAAAACGGTGATACTCTTCCTCCATTGATCAAGAATTTCGATTTTTGGGAAGTATCATGATCATCCAATAAGAAGGGTTTCAATTTATTCAAATGAACGATTTGAAGACCTATTGATTCTAACAACTGATTGAAGCGTTGATCAGTTGGACCCTTCAACTCATAGATGTGGATCTCGGACCTATGAATGGGGCTATTCCCGATACTCACAAAGAAAAAAGGAAGTGACCTAAACAAAAAGAAAAGAAGCGACTTGGACAAATTGGACAAATAGGACAAAAGGGGAAGTAACTTCGACAAAAGGAAACGAAGTGACTTAGAAGGATCTTTTTTGTCGAAAAATTCCGACCAATACCAATCAATTTTTTCGATAACCTCAGACCAATCAATCAAATATTGATTAATACCTAATCGATCGAAGACTACTTGAAAACGGCTCTTCTGCTCAGAAACGAAATGTTCCAAATCCTCCTGGAAACTCTTGCTCCCATTGGACCATTTGTATCTATATGCATCAGGATCCCGATTCATGGATCTCTCGCTTCGAGAAATAAGAGGATCGAACCATTTCTTATGACTCTTTTTCAAATTCGATAAATGTTGGTTGATCGTAAATTTCCTTTGAGTTCTCTGATTCAGAGTATCATTTCCTATTTGATCCCTTTGAATTCCGTATTCGAAGTTGCAATCGGATCTATTCATTAAAAAGAATCGATTTGATACATTTCTTATGTACCCATGGATGCTATATTGGATTGGAATCAGATTTTGGATCAATCTATGTTGATTGAATGCCTTCAGTATGGTGTTGATAGCAAATACCACTCTTTTTGGTTTTGGATCTTCCAAAGCATTCCCGCAGGAGATCTGGACCCCTTTTTTTCTGATCCTTCGATAAAAAGATTCATTTTCTTCAGAAAACATAGGAGGTAGAACCAATAAAGATTTCTTTGTCGATTCATCCCTGGAGTTGAATACCTCGTTCAAGAATTTTTTTTGATCCAATCCGCAGGAATCAATAGAAAAGGCAAAACCCTTATGATACACCAGATCCGGCTCGGTTATTGATAGAGTGAATAGATCTGCCACTCCTTGAAATCTCTCTTCTGATTCAAAATCGTGGCGCCCCACGTATCCTCCCCTCTTCCGGTCATGGAATAGATGAAATAAATCAAAAAATGGATTTTGGTTCAAGAATGAAATCTTGTTGGAACTGCCCATATCCGGTTCATCCTTCGGAACCCTATCACATCCCGGATTTGATGCAATAGGATGAATTGTGACGGTATTTTGTAAATACGCAATTATCTTGAATATATCAATGATTTCTTTTTTTTCCGATCGCCGGGATGGGACAAAAGAAAGATCTTGTTGTTTCTTCAATAATTTCTGATCTCTGGTGGACCTCTTAGTAGGATTCGAACCCAGATGAAGTTCTGACCATCTGTCAGAGAAAAAAGAACGAATTGATCTTGTAGGATTCCCAAGAAATTCTTCGATTTCTTCCGGAAGCGGATGATTATTCATCTGCTTCTCACGTTCCGTGAATAGCCGGGACATTGAGGAATCTCCAGAAAGGCTTTTCGGGAATCGGTCTGATTCTATCTCTGCTCCTTCCGTTTGAAGAAAGGAAGGATCCCAAAGAATCGACCCTTCTTTTTGAATCTCTCTTTGATTGATCCATGTGTGATATTCCGAATCCTTATTACGAATGGAATCGAAATGATCTATGGATTGATCAAAAGATCCTTTCAATTGGCTAGAATCCCTTACTTGAACGAAATTAGATCTTGTGGAATCATATTGCATATTTGACGATACATTCCATACCTTGCTAAACAAGCGAAAAAACCGATCCTTGTTTATCAACCACACATTGTCTAAGCAAATCCAATTCTCTCTCGACACCTTCCTAAAGAAATCTGATTCGTGCGGATTCTTCTTCCAACTAACGAAGAGATCTTGGCGGAATTGCCACATATGAAATTGAATACAATTTTGCAGCAAAGAAATACCACACTTGTTTCTCGAGAAGAGATGGGAAAGATGCTCAATATCATTTGATTGAATAGTTGACCCAGCTCCTTGTTGTTTGAAGAAACCCTCCACTTCAATTGGTCTTTTTTCACGAAAAGAAGACATAAGATAACAAATCCAGTGTTTCACTAAGATTTCAAATAGCTGTCCCGAATTCAAGTTGATTATGTTTCGCTTATTTCTCGGAGAAAGACGATCAAACAATTCCCAATCATGGTCCTTGCGGATCCGATCATCCGTATAGGAAACAAAAGAAGACTCCAGATATTTGATATCTTTCTCTTTGAATGAGATCTCAATTACAGCCAGGGTTTCATTAGATATCTTACAAATAGAATCCCTCTTTTTTCCGACCCGGTTCCTCCACCACCGCGAACCCCAGTTAGATTCAGGCATGATACACTTTTTCGTTTTAGTTATTGGGAGAACCCAAGTACTCTCTTTCGGATCCATGAAACAACTCTCAGAGATCTTTTTCCCTTTTGGAAGATACAGGAGCGAAACAATCAACCTATTGATAGACCCAAAAGATTTTTCCAATGGAGCATTTCTGGGTCCAAAGGAATTCCTAGGCAGAAGCCCCATCAAATATAGATTTTTTCTTTCGACCATTTCTCGATTATGCATGCGATAGAGAAGGACCACTACTACAAGCAGTACTAGACCTTTGGTCGTCAATACTGCACCTTTGACTAGACCCTTGATCGTCAGTACTGCCCCTTTGATCGTGAAATACCGATTGCTTCTTGACCCCTGTGAATCGCGTGAGAGTAAACTCCTCCAAATTAGGGGGTCGAAGAGTTTCATAAAACGTTCTTGCTCGAAAAAAATAGAAACGATAGTTCTAACTGAATCGACTTGGGTCCACGAATCTAACAAATCGTGAGAGTTCTTGACCTCTCTTAACATCTCTCTCAATTCGAAGATCCAGGGTTGAAATGGATCTTGTTGTGAAATTTTATGCTTCATTTTGAGTGCCTCCCCATTATAAATATTGAATATAAAGTAAAAGAAAATAGGTTTCCATTTCTTTAGGTAATCTCCGATACGATAGTTCTTTCTTCTATGATATTTCTTTATGATATGATATTTCTTTTACAATATTTCTTTCTTTATTCTATGATAATCCCCCTTATGCATCCATGGCTGAATGGTTAAAGCGCCCAACTCATAATTGGCAAATTTGCGGGTTCAATTCCTGCTGGATGCACGACAACGGGAATGTTCAATACGTCTATTGGAATTGGCTTTGTATCAATGGAATCTCATCATCCATACCAATTCGTTATGTGTTATGTATGGTATATTCATATCATAAGTATAGAAACAGTTAGAGGGAGAATTCTTATCGAAACTGGAACTCATAGGGAAGAAAATAGATTTATGGATAAAATTCAATATGCAGTATTTACAGAAAAAACTGTTCGGTTATTGAGGAAGAATCAATATACTTCTAATGTCGAATCAAAGTCAACTAGGACAGAAATAAAGCGTTGGGTCGAACTCTTTTTTGGTGTCAAGGTAATAGCTATGAATAGTCATCGAATCCCGGGAAAGAGTCGAAGAAGGAGACCCCTTAGAGGGCATAAAATGCATTACAAACGTATGATTATTACGCTTCAAGCGGGTTATTCTATTCCATCTATTAGCTTAGAAAGAAAAGAAATGAATTTCACTCAAAATACTTCATAACACGGCGATACATTTATATAAAACTTCTACCCCGAACACGCGAAATGCAACTGTTGGAATTCAAGTGAAATCCAATCCACGAAACAATTTGATCTCTGGACAGCGTCGTTGTGGTAAAGGTCGTAATGCCAGAGGAATCATTACCTCAAGGCATAGAGGGGGAGGTCATAAACGTCTATACCGTAAAATAGATTTTCAACGAAATAAAAAAGACATATCTGGTAGAATCGTAACCATAGAATACGACCCTAATCGAAATGCATACATTTGTCTCATACACTATGGGGATGGTGAGAAGAGATATATTTTACATCCCAGGGGGGCTCTAATTGGGGATACCATTCTTTCTGGTACAGAAGTTCCTATCTCAATGGGAAATGCCCTACCTTTGAGTGCGGTTTGAACTATTAATTTACGTAATTGGAAGTAACCAATTAGGTTTACGACGAAACCTAGAAATCGATCACCCACCCAAATTGAGTACCTCTACGGGATAGACCTCAACAGAAAACTGAAGAGTAACAACAGCAAGTGATTGAGTTCAGTAGTTCCTTATAGAAAATTATTGACTCTAGAGATATGGTAATATGGAGAAAACATAATTGTTTGAAGCACCGACAGAACCGGAAGCGCCCCTTGTTTCAAAGAGAGGAGGACGAGTTATTCACATTTCATTTGATGGTCAGAGGCGAATTGAAAGCCAAGCATTGAGAATTCGACCCCCGGGGGAAAAGTAGAGATGTCTCCTACGTTACCTGAAATATGTGAAAGTTTTGACGTAATTTGATAGAGTCATTCGGTCTGAGTGCTACATGAAAAACATAAGCCAGATGAAGGAACAGAGAGACCTAGGATGTAGAAGATCATAACATGAGTGATTCGATTCGGCAGATTTTTGGACTCCTTTATCTCAACTCCTATGGTACTTCATCATACGATTTATATAAGATAGGATCCATCTACCTAGATATCATCACATACATCCAGAAAGCCGTATGCTTTGGAAGAGGCTTGTACAGTTTGGGAAGGGATTTTGATTGATCAATAGGAAGAATCTACTTCAACCGATATGCCCTTAGGCACGGCCATACATAACATCGAAATCACACTTGGAAAGGGGGGACAATTAGCGCGAGCTGCGGGTGCTGTAGCGAAACTGATAGCAAAAGAGGGTAAATCAGCCACACTAAAATTACCATCTGGAGAGGTCCGTTTGATATCCAAAAACTGTTCAGCAACAGTCGGACAAGTGGGTAATGTTGGGGTGAACCAGAAAAAATTAGGTAGAGCCGGATCTAAGCGTTGGCTAGGCAAGCGTCCTGTAGTAAGAGGGGTCGTTATGAACCCCGTAGACCATCCCCACGGGGGTGGGGAAGGGAGGGCCCCGATTGGTAGAAAAAAACCCACAACCCCTTGGGGTTATCCTGCGCTTGGAAGAAGAAGTAGAAAAAGGAATAGATATAGTGATAGTTTGATTCTTCGTCGCCGTAGTAAATAGGAGAACATTGAAAATCAAAATTGAAAATCAAATAGGTCTCTTTGTCCTTACAAAATAAAATAAAGTCTTTACAAAAAAAAAGATAGGAGTAAGTAGCCGTGACACGTTCACTAAAAAAAAATCCTTTTGTAGCTAATCATTTATTGAGAAAAATTGAGAAGCTCAACATAAGGGCAGAAAAAGAAATAATCATAACTTGGTCCCGGGCATCTACCATTATACCCATAATGATCGGCCATACAATTGCTATTCATAATGGAAAAGAGCATTTGCCTATTTATATAACAGATAGTATGGTAGGTCACAAATTGGGAGAATTCGCACCTACTCTGACTTTCCGGGGGCATACGAGAAGTGATAAAAAATCTCGTCGTTAATGTTAATAAAGTGAATATAGGTGCTCATCCTTTATTGATGAGAGGTGAACCTTATGATAAAGATAGAACCAGAGGTAGAAGTATACGCCTTAGGTCAACATATACCTATGTCTGCTCACAAAGCGCGAAGAGTAATTGATCAGATTCGGGGGCGCCTCTATGACGAAACACTTATGATACTAGAACTCATGCCGTATCGAGCACGTTATCCGATTTTTCAATTAGTTTCTTCCGCTGCAGCAAATGCTGCTCACAATCGGGGTTTCAACAAAACGTCTTTAATTATTAGTCAAGCCGAAGTGAACGAGGGTACTATTGTGAAAAAGTTAAAACCTCGAGCTAAAGGACA